GCCCATGTAGTCTACTCAAGATATAACACTGAAGATGTTAAGACGGACCCTAGAAAGCCCCACGGGCACAAAGGCTTGGTCCTGACTTTACTATCAGCTTTAACTAAACTTACACATGCAAGTCTCCGCACCCCTGTGAGGATGCCCTTAATCCCCTGCCAGGGGCTGAGGAGCCGGCATCAGGCACGCACACGCAGCCCAAGACGCCTTGCTAAGCCACACCCCTAAGGGTATTCAGCAGTGATAAATATTAAAATATAAGCGCAAGCTCGACTTAGTTATCGTTAAGAGGGCCGGTAAAACTCGTGCCAGCCACCGCGGTTATACGAGAGGCCCTAGTTGATAATCAACGGCGTAAAGAGTGGTTAAAAATTAATATAATAAAGCCGAACATCTCCTTAGTTGTTATACACATTTGGAGATATGAAGATCCCCCGCGAAAGCAGCTTTAAAAATTTGAACCCACGACAGCTATAATACAAACTGGGATTAGATACCCCACTATGCCTAGCCATAAATTTTGATAAAAATATACAATTTTATCCGCCAGGGGACTACAAGCATTAGCTTAAAACCCAAAGGACTTGGCGGTGCCTCAGACCCACCTAGAGGAGCCTGTTCTATAACCGATAACCCCCGCTTAACCTCACCAGCCCTTGTTCATCCCGCCTATATACCACCGTCGCCAGCTTATCCTGTGAAGGCCTTGTAATAAGCAAAATGGTTATAAACCAAAACGTCAGGTCGAGGTGTAGCGTATGGGCTGGGAAGAAATGGGCTACATTTTCTAATTTAGAATATACGAAACACATTGTGAAATCAGTGTTTAAAGGTGGATTTAGCAGTAAACAGAAAATAGAGTGTTCTATTGAAACTGGCTCTGAAGCGCGCACACACCGCCCGTCACTCTCTCCAAGTTCATTTTAATTATTAAATAAAAAATAAGCAGAACAAAGGGGAGGCAAGTCGTAACATGGTAAGTGTACCGGAAGGTGCACTTAGTTTAATCAGAGTATAGCTCAACAGAAAAGCATCTCCCTTACACTGAGAAAATACCTGTGCAAATCAGGTTACCCTGAGCTAATTAGCTCGCCGTAACATCTGGATTAATTTCCCATTATAAATAACCCAAAAAACCTTAAAAATAAATAACAAAACATTTTTCCTCCTTAGTATAGGCGATAGAAAAGGAAATATCGAGCAATAGAAAAAGTACCGCAAGGGAAAGCTGAAAAAGAAGTGAAATAACTTATTTAAGCCTAAAAAAGCAAAGATTAATTCTTGTACCTTTTGCATCATGATTTAGCCAGTAAATTCGAGCAAAGAGCACTTTAGTCCGAACCCCCGAAACTAGACGAGCTACTCCGGGACAGCCTATTAAAGGGCCAACCCTTCTCTGTGGCAAAAGAGTGGGAAGAGCCCCGAGTAGAGGTGATAAGCCTATCGAGTTTAGTTATAGCTGGTTGCTTAGGAAATGAATAGAAGTTCAGCTCTTTAGTTCTCTTTATACCCCCATGTAAAACTAATTTCGTTTACAAGAGACCAAAGAAGTTAGTCAAAGGAGGTACAGCTCCTTTGAATAAGGATACAACCTTAACAGGTGCTTAAGGATCATAATTAATAAGGTACCTGTTATAGTGGGCCTAAGAGCAGCCACCTATGAAGAAAGCGTTAAAGCTTAGACAGAAAATAACCTCTTATCCTGATAAATAATCCTAATCCCTAATATTACTAAGCCCTTCCATTACAATGGAAAAGATTCTGCTAAAATGAGTAATAAGAGGAAAAAATCCTCTCCTAACACCCGTGTATCTCGGATCGGACCCCCCACCGAATTTTAACGAACACAAACCAAGAGTGCAATGTAAACCCTAACAAGAAAACCTTACACAAATAATCGTTAACTCCACACTGAAGTGTTTTCAAGGAAAGACCCAAAGAAAGAGAAGGAACTCGGCAAACACAAGCCTCGCCTGTTTACCAAAAACACCGCCTCTTGTACACCAAACATAAGAGGTCCCGCCTGCCCTGTGACTATAAGTTTAACGGCCGCGGTATTTTAACCGTGCGAAGGTAGCGCAATCACTTGTCTTTTAAATGAAGACCTGTATGAATGGCATCACGAGGGCTTAGCTGTCTCCTCTTTCAAGTCAATGAAATTGATCTACCCGTGCAGAAGCGGGTATAAAACCATAAGACGAGAAGACCCTATGGAGCTTTAGACACCCGGCAGACCCTGTTAAGCAGCTCTAAATTATTAAACTGAAACAAAACGGTTCCTGGCCTTATGTCTTCGGTTGGGGCGACCACGGGGGAAAACAAAGCCCCCACAAGGACTAAGGATAAAATCCTTATAACCACGAGCTACAGCTCTAAGAATCAGAACTTCTGACCAAAAAGATCCGGCAATCGCCGATCAATGGACCAAGTTACCCTAGGGATAACAGCGCAATCCTCTCCCAGAGTCCCTATCGACGAGGGGGTTTACGACCTCGATGTTGGATCAGGACATCCTAATGGTGCAGCCGCTATTAAGGGTTCGTTTGTTCAACGATTAAAGTCCTACGTGATCTGAGTTCAGACCGGAGTAATCCAGGTCAGTTTCTATCTATGAAGTGTTTTTCTCTAGTACGAAAGGACCGAGAAAAAAGGGTCCATACCAAAGGTACACCCTCCCTCCAACTGATGAAAACAACTAAAACAGTTAAGGAGGCACATAACAAGTGCCGAAAAGAACCGCGCGCTGACGTGGCAGAGCCCGGTAATTGCAAAAGACCTAAACCCTTTAGACCAGAGGTTCAATTCCTCTCTTCAGCTATGCTTACAACCCTAGTTACTCATATCATTAATCCCCTCACATATATTGTTCCTGTTCTTCTAGCAGTTGCCTTCCTCACACTACTAGAACGCAAGGTATTAGGCTATATACAATTTCGTAAGGGACCAAATATCGTTGGGCCCTATGGCCTTCTTCAACCCTTTGCTGATGGTATAAAGCTTTTTACTAAAGAACCTATTCGACCCTCAACTTCTTCTCCTTTCTTATTTTTACTTACCCCAATTCTCGCACTAACCCTTGCACTTACACTATGAGCCCCTATGCCAATTCCCTACCCCGTAGCAGACCTAAATCTTGGAGTACTATTTATCTTAGCCCTATCCAGCCTAGCGGTCTATTCAATTTTAGGGTCCGGGTGAGCATCTAATTCTAAATATGCTCTAATTGGGGCCCTTCGGGCCGTAGCACAAACCATTTCTTATGAAGTAAGCTTAGGACTAATCTTATTAAGCATTATCTTATTTGTAGGGGGATTTACCCTACAAATATTTAATTCTACACAAGAAAGTATCTGACTCCTAGTACCCGCATGACCTCTAGCAGCTATGTGATATATTTCAACCCTTGCAGAAACAAACCGAGCCCCTTTTGACCTTACCGAAGGGGAGTCCGAGCTAGTCTCCGGGTTTAATGTAGAATATGCCGGAGGCCCCTTTGCACTATTTTTTCTAGCCGAATATTCTAATATTCTCCTCATAAACACCTTATCCACCATTTTATTTTTAGGAGCCACACACATCCCCACTTTACCCTTTATAACTACAACTAACTTAATAGTAAAAGCCGCCCTTCTTTCCGTTGTCTTTTTATGGGTTCGAGCCTCATATCCTCGGTTTCGATATGATCAGCTGATACACCTTGTTTGAAAAAACTTTCTCCCCTTAACACTAGCATTTGTACTATGACACCTTGCGCTCCCAACCGCATTTATAGGCCTTCCCCCACAACTCTAGCCCAGAATTGTGCCCGAGTGCTTAAGGACCACGTTGATGTCGTGACTAATAGGGGTTCAAATCCCCTCAATTCTAGAAGGAAAGGGCTTGAACCTATCCTCAAGAGATCAAAACTCTTGGTGCTTCCACTACACCACCTCCTAGTACAGTCAGCTAATTAAGCTTTTGGGCCCATACCCCAAACATGATGGTTAAAATCCTTCCTTTACTAATGAACCCCTACGTCTTTGCTATATTAGTTTTTAACCTCGGCTTAGGCACAACCATGACCTTTGCCAGCTCTCACTGACTTCTTGCTTGAATAGGTCTAGAGATTAATACCCTTGCCATCCTCCCCCTTATAATTAAACAACATCACCCCCGTGCAGTTGAAGCCACAACAAAATATTTTCTTACCCAAGCAACTGCCGCAGCTATAATCCTGTTTGCAGCCACCTCTAATGCCTGATTAACAGGGCAGTGAGGTATTAATCACATAACTAACCCTTTCATCACCACAACAGTTATATTAGCCCTCGCCCTAAAATTAGGCCTCGCACCCATCCACTTTTGAATACCAGAGGTAATTCAAGGATTAAACCTTACTACAGGACTTATCCTCTCAACCTGACAGAAATTAGCCCCCTTTATTCTCCTCTTACAAATCTCCTCCTCTACTAATCCCCTTATTATTATTACAATTGGGTTATTATCTACACTAATCGGGGGCTGAGGTGGACTAAATCAGACCCAACTTCGAAAAATTTTAGCTTATTCTTCTATTGCCCACCTCGGTTGAATAGTAATAATTATACAATTTTCACCCTCCCTTGCTATAATAAGTCTTATAATTTATATTGTAATAACCACCTCAGCCTTCTTAACCTTCAAATTCTCTGCCTCCACCACAATAACTATATTAGCCACCTCTTGAACCAAATCACCTATCATTACATCCTTAGCAACCCTTATCCTTCTCTCCCTGGCTGGCCTGCCCCCTTTAACAGGTTTTATGCCTAAATGATTAATTCTTCAAGAACTTGTAAAACAAGAACTACCATTACTTGCTTTTATTGCCGCAATATCCGCCCTTTTAAGCCTTTATTTTTATCTCCGCCTATGCTACTCTATGGCCCTAACATCTTCTCCAAATATCATTACCTCTTCAACCCCATGACGTCTTCCCCCCTCTCAAATCACAATAATTATTCCCCTTACTATTATCTCAACCCTTATGTTACTCCCTCTAACACCCGCTATCATGGCCTTAGTGAGCCTTTAACAGAGGCTTAGGATAATATTAAAACCAAGAGCCTTCAAAGCCCTAAATAGGGGTGAAAATCCCCTAGTCTCTGATAAGACCTGCAGGACTCTATCCCACATCTTCTGAATGCAACCCAGACACTTTAATTAAGCTAAAGCCTTTCTAGACGGGAAGGCCTCGAACCTACAAACTCTTAGTTAACAGCTAAGCGCCCAATCCAGCGAGCATCCGCCTACTTTCCCCCGCGCTGGGGGGCCAGCGGGGGAAAGCCCCGGCAGGTCGTGAGCCTGCATCTTCAGGTTTGCAACCTGACGTGTTATACACCACAAGACTTGATAAGAAGGGGATTTTAACCCCTGTATATGGAGCTACAACCCACCGCTAAACACTCAGCCATCCTACCTGTGGCAATCACACGCTGATTTTTCTCAACCAACCACAAAGATATCGGCACCCTCTATTTAGTATTTGGTGCCTGAGCCGGCATAGTCGGCACAGCTCTCAGCCTATTAATCCGTGCAGAACTTAGTCAGCCGGGGGCTCTACTAGGAGATGATCAAATTTATAATGTGATCGTAACCGCTCATGCCTTCGTCATAATCTTTTTTATAGTTATACCAATTATAATTGGGGGTTTTGGAAACTGATTAATTCCCCTAATGATTGGAGCCCCTGATATAGCCTTCCCCCGAATAAATAATATAAGCTTTTGACTACTTCCCCCCTCCTTTCTGCTCCTTTTAGCCTCTTCAGGAGTTGAGGCTGGGGCAGGAACAGGATGAACTGTATATCCCCCACTAGCAGGTAATCTAGCCCACGCAGGGGCATCTGTAGACCTAACAATCTTCTCTCTACACCTAGCGGGAATTTCCTCTATTTTAGGCGCCATTAATTTTATTACGACCATTATTAACATAAAACCCCCAGCTATCTCACAATATCAAACACCTTTATTTGTGTGAGCGGTATTAATTACAGCTGTCCTTCTATTACTGTCCCTGCCTGTACTAGCTGCCGGTATTACTATATTACTGACAGATCGAAACTTAAATACAACCTTCTTTGACCCTGCAGGGGGGGGAGACCCTATTCTATACCAACATCTTTTTTGATTCTTCGGTCACCCAGAAGTATATATTCTAATTCTACCGGGCTTTGGTATAATTTCCCATATCGTAGCCTACTACTCTGGCAAAAAAGAACCATTTGGATATATAGGCATGGTTTGAGCTATAATAGCCATCGGCCTTCTTGGTTTTATTGTATGAGCCCATCATATGTTTACTGTAGGGATAGATGTAGATACTCGTGCTTATTTTACTTCTGCCACAATAATTATTGCAATTCCAACGGGGGTGAAAGTATTTAGCTGACTAGCCACGCTACATGGTGGTTCTATCAAATGAGAAACCCCCCTTCTATGAGCCCTAGGCTTTATTTTCCTTTTTACAGTAGGAGGATTAACGGGCATTGTCCTTGCTAATTCTTCTCTTGATATTGTCCTGCATGACACTTATTATGTAGTTGCTCACTTTCACTACGTACTCTCAATAGGAGCTGTTTTTGCTATCATGGGCGCATTTGTTCACTGATTCCCCTTATTCTCAGGATATACCCTACACTCTACCTGAACAAAAATCCATTTTGGAATTATGTTTGGGGGCGTAAACCTAACTTTCTTCCCCCAACACTTCTTAGGATTAGCAGGCATGCCCCGTCGATATTCTGACTACCCGGATGCATACACCCTATGAAACACCATCTCTTCAATTGGCTCTCTTATTTCACTTGTAGCAGTAATTATATTTTTATTTATCCTTTGAGAAGCTTTTGTTTCTAAACGAGAGGTTATATCAGTAGAAATAACCTCAACAAACGTAGAGTGACTTCACGGCTGCCCCCCTCCCTACCACACATTTGAAGAGCCAGCCTTTGTTCAGGTACAAACAGATTAACGAGAAAGGAAGGAATTGAACCCCCATATGATGGTTTCAAGCCAACCGCATAACCACTCTGCCACTTTCTTTCAATAAGACGCTAGTAAAATTGTAAATTACATTGCTTTGTCAAGGCAAAAGTGTGGGTTAAAACCCCGCGTGTCTTATAGAATAATGGCACACCCCTCGCAACTAGGTTTTCAAGATGCAGCCTCACCTGTAATAGAAGAATTACTCCACTTCCACGACCATGCTTTAATAATTGTACTTCTAATTAGCACACTAGTGCTTTATATTATTGTAGCCATGGTTTCAACCAAATTAACAAACAAATATATCCTTGACTCACAAGAAATTGAAATTGTGTGAACAATTTTACCTGCAGTTATTTTAATTCTTATTGCACTTCCCTCCCTCCGAATTCTCTACCTTATAGATGAAATTAACGACCCACACCTAACTATTAAAGCTGTAGGACATCAATGATATTGAAGCTATGAATATACGGATTATGAAGAGCTTGCCTTCGACTCTTATATAATTCCCACACAAGATCTTACCCCTGGACAATTCCGACTTTTAGAAACAGATCATCGAATAGTAGTCCCTGTAGAATCTCCCACCCGCATCTTGGTTTCAGCTGAAGATGTCTTACACTCATGAGCAGTTCCCTCTTTAGGTATTAAAATAGATGCTGTTCCTGGACGATTAAATCAAACAGCCTTCATTACATCCCGCCCCGGCCTCTTTTACGGACAATGCTCTGAAATCTGCGGAGCAAATCATAGCTTTATACCCATCGTTGTAGAGGCTGTACCCTTAAAACACTTTGAAGAGTGATCAAACCTATTACTTCAAGACGCATCACTAAGAAGCTAAATAGGGTATAGCGTCAGCCTTTTAAGCTGAAGACTGGTGACTCCCCACCACCCTTAGTGACATGCCCCAACTCAACCCCGCTCCTTGGTTCTCCATCCTAGTATTCTCCTGACTTGTATTTTTAATTATTATTCCATCAAAAATTATTAATCACACTTTTAACAATGAGCCCCTGCCTATAAATACTGAAAAAACTAAAACTGATCCTTGAAACTGACCATGATACTAAACTTTTTTGATCAATTTATAAGCCCTACCCTTTTAAGCATCCCTTTAATTACCCTAGCTCTTCTTCTACCCTGAGTAATATACCCAAACCCATCCACACGGTGAATTAATAACCGATTTATTACGCTTCAAGGGTGGGCTATTAACCGAACAACCTACCAACTCTTTTCGCCTTTAAGTCAAGGAGGCCATAAATGAGCAACGCTACTTATTTCTTTAATAATTTTCCTAATTTCCCTAAACTTACTTGGTCTTCTACCTTATACTTTTACACCCACCACACAACTCTCTCTTAATATAGCTTTTGCTGTTCCCCTCTGACTGGCTACAGTAATTATTGGATTACGAAATCAACCAACTATTGCTCTAGGACACCTTCTTCCTGAAGGCACCCCCGTGCCCCTAATTCCTGTTCTTATTATTATTGAAACAATTAGCCTCTTCATCCGCCCTCTTGCCTTAGGAGTTCGACTAACTGCGAACCTTACTGCTGGGCATCTCTTAATTCAACTTATTGCCACAGCAGTCTTTGTATTAATACCCCTTATACCAACGGTCGCAATCCTTACTGCCTCTGTATTATTTCTTCTGACCCTTCTTGAGGTAGCAGTTGCTATAATTCAAGCTTATGTATTTGTTCTCCTCCTTAGCCTTTATTTACAAGAAAACGTTTATGGCCCACCAAGCACACGCATACCACATGGTCGACCCAAGCCCCTGACCCTTAACCGGCGCAATCGCTGCTCTTCTCTTAACATCAGGTACCGCAATCTGATTCCATTTCCACTCCCTAGTTCTAGTAACTGCTGGTCTTATCCTCCTCATCTTAACCATAATCCAATGATGACGAGACATCATCCGAGAAGGCACATTCCAAGGCCACCATACACCTCCTGTTCAAAAAGGCCTCCGCTATGGCATAATTTTATTTATTACCTCTGAAGTCTTCTTCTTCCTCGGCTTCTTCTGAGCCTTCTACCACTCTAGTCTAGCCCCCACACCTGAACTAGGGGGGTGTTGACCTCCCACAGGCATCATCACCTTAGACCCCTTTGAAGTCCCTCTTCTCAATACGGCAGTCCTTCTAGCTTCAGGGGTTACCGTAACATGAGCTCACCATAGTATCATAGAAGGAGAACGAAAACAAGCCATTCAATCCCTTACCTTAACAATTATTTTGGGTTTCTATTTTACCTTTCTTCAAGCAATAGAATATTATGAAGCTCCTTTTACCATCGCAGATGGGATCTACGGCTCAACCTTTTTTGTGGCCACAGGCTTTCACGGACTACACGTAATTATTGGATCAACCTTCCTCGCTGTTTGTTTACTTCGTCAGATCCAATATCATTTTACATCACAACACCACTTTGGCTTTGAAGCAGCCGCCTGATACTGACACTTTGTAGATGTAGTATGACTGTTTCTATATGTATCAATCTATTGATGAGGCTCATAATCTTTCTAGTACAACATAATTATAAGTGACTTCCAATCACCCGGTCTTGGTTAAAATCCAAGGAAAGATAATGAACTTAATCTCAACAATTATTATTACCACCGCCCTTTCTATAATCCTTGCCCTAGTCGCCTTCTGACTTCCACAAATAACCCCTGATACAGAAAAACTGTCTCCTTACGAGTGTGGATTTGACCCTTTAGGATCAGCCCGCCTTCCTTTTTCTATACGATTTTTCCTAGTGGCAATTCTCTTTCTATTATTTGATCTAGAAATTGCTCTTCTTCTCCCTCTTCCATGAGCAGATCAGCTCTACACCCCTACCTTAACCTTTTTATGGGCTACAGCCATTTTAACTCTCCTTACCCTGGGCTTAGTTTATGAGTGAGTCCAAGGAGGCCTTGAATGAGCTGAATAGGTGTTTAGTCCAAAATAAGACCTTTGATTTCGGCTCAAAAAATGGTGGTTAGAGTCCACAAATACCTTATGACACCAGTTCACTTTAGCTTCACCACAGCGTTTATTCTTGGATTAATAGGACTTGCATTTCACCGCACTCATCTCCTCTCTGCCCTTCTTTGTCTTGAAGGTATAATATTATCTCTTTTTATTGCCCTCTCCCTGTGAACTCTACAACTAGAAGCTACTGCTTTTTCAACGGCACCAATACTTCTTCTTGCCTTTTCAGCCTGTGAAGCCAGCGCAGGCCTAGCACTCCTTGTAGCCACCGCCCGTACTCATGGAACAGACCGTCTTCAAAACCTAAACTTACTCCAATGTTAAAAATTCTTATTCCAACACTAATGCTTTTTCCCACCGTATGGCTCACACCAGGTAAATGACTGTGAACTCTAGCAACTTCCTATAGTCTAGCCATTGCTACTGTAAGCTTATTATGATTTAAATGGACCTCAGAAACTGGTTGAACCTCCCCCAACCTTTACCTGGCTCTAGATCCCTTATCTACCCCCCTTTTAATCTTAACTTGCTGACTTCTTCCCCTGATAATTATTGCAAGTCAAAATCATATTGCCCCAGAACCCCTAGTCCGACAACGAGTATATATTTCCCTGCTTATCTCTTTACAAGTATTCCTAATTTTAGCCTTTGGCGCCACAGAAATTATCCTTTTCTATGTAATATTTGAAGCTACTCTAATTCCCACCTTAATTATTATTACGCGTTGAGGCAACCAAACAGAGCGCCTTAATGCTGGTACCTACTTTTTATTTTATACCCTTGCAGGCTCTCTTCCCCTTCTAGTCGCTCTCTTATTTCTTCATAAGGACACTGGGACCCTCTCAATACTCACACTTCAATATATTAAAATCCCTAATCCAGCCACCTGAGGCCATAAGATATGATGAGTAGCCTGTCTTTTAGCCTTTCTTGTTAAAATACCCTTGTATGGGGTTCACCTTTGATTACCAAAAGCCCACGTAGAAGCCCCAGTCGCAGGCTCAATAGTCCTGGCTGCTGTCCTCTTAAAACTAGGAGGTTATGGGATAATGCGAATAATTGTTGTATTAAGCCCCCCCACAAAAGAGATGGCTTACCCTTTTATTGTATTAGCCTTATGGGGCATCATTATAACCGGATCAATTTGCCTTCGTCAAACAGACTTAAAATCACTCATTGCTTACTCATCTGTTAGTCATATAGGCCTAGTTGCATCAGGAATTTTGATTCAAACCCCTTGGGGCTTTACAGGAGCAATTATTTTAATAATTGCCCATGGCCTCGCATCTTCTGCACTTTTCTGTTTAGCTAATACAAGCTATGAACGAACACACAGTCGAACAATATTATTAACACGAGGCCTACAAATAATTCTGCCTCTTATAACTACTTGATGATTTTTAACCAACCTGGCCAACTTAGCCCTTCCCCCACTACCTAATCTGATAGGAGAACTAATAATTATTACTTCCCTGTTTAACTGGTCTTATTGGACAATTATTTTAACTGGTCTAGGAACACTTATTACAGCAAGTTATTCACTTTACCTTTTTTTAGCCACCCAACGAGGCCCTCTACCCCAACATTTCATCTCCCTAGCGCCCTCTCATACCCGAGAACACCTATTAATGACCCTCCACCTTCTCCCCCTTCTCCTCTTAGTATTAAAACCAGAACTAGTATGAGGTTGATGCTTCTGTAGGTGTCGTTTAAGTAAGACACTAGATTGTGATTCTAGAAACAAAGGTTAAAGTCCTTTCACCCACCGAGAGAGGCCCGACGGCACTAAAGACTGCTAATCTTTTACTTCCTTGGTTAAACCCCTTGGCTCCCTTGCCGCTTCTAAAGGATAATAGCTTATCCATTGGTCTTAGGAACCAAAAACTCTTGGTGCAAGTCCAAGTAGTAGCTATGCACACAACCACAATTGCCATAAGTTCCGCCCTCTTAATAATCTTTATGCTCCTAATCTTTCCCTTACTTACTTCCCTTAGCCCTCTCCCCCTTCATAAAAACTGGGCCCTAACCCACGTAAAAAGTGCCGTAAAAATGGCCTTTTTAGTAAGTCTTCTTCCCTTATTTATTTTTCTAAATGAAGGCACAGAAACCATTGTTACCAACTGACACTGAATAAATACTCTTATATTTGATATCAACATTAGCTTTAAGTTTGACCACTACTCTATTATCTTTACCCCCATTGCCCTTTATGTAACTTGGTCAATTTTAGAATTTGCATTTTGATATATACACACAGACCCCAACATCAACCGTTTTTTTAAATATCTTCTTCTTTTCCTTATTGCCATAATTACACTAGTTACCGCAAATAATATATTTCAACTATTTATCGGCTGGGAAGGTGTAGGCATTATATCTTTTCTATTAATTGGATGATGATATGGACGAACAGATGCTAATACTGCAGCCCTACAAGCCGTGATTTATAACCGAGTTGGAGATATCGGACTAATTTTAAGTATGGCCTGATTCGCAATCAACCTAAACTCCTGAGAAATTCATCAAATATTTATTAACCCCCAAAATCTTGACCTTACCCTGCCCCTCTTAGGTCTAATCCTTGCTGCTACCGGTAAATCAGCACAATTTGGCCTACACCCATGGCTACCCTCTGCCATGGAGGGCCCTACACCGGTCTCTGCCCTACTTCACTCTAGCACTATAGTTGTTGCCGGAATTTTTCTACTAATCCGATTACACCCTCTTATAGAAAATAATCAAGTGGCCCTAACAACATGCCTTTGCCTTGGGGCTTTAACTACCATCTTTACTGCAACCTGCGCCCTCACCCAAAATGATATTAAAAAAATTATCGCATTCTCAACCTCAAGCCAACTAGGCCTAATAATAGTAACCATCGGACTCAACCAACCACAACTTGCCTTCCTTCATATCTGTACCCACGCTTTCTTTAAAGCCATATTATTTTTATGTTCCGGCTCAATTATTCACAGCCTTAATAATGAACAAGACATTCGAAAAATAGGGGGCATACACAACTTGACCCCCTTTACCTCCTCCTGCTTAACAATTGGAAGCCTCGCTCTCACAGGCACCCCTTTCCTGGCAGGCTTCTTCTCTAAAGATGCAATTATTGAAGCCTTAAATACATCTCACCTAAACGCCTGAGCCCTTATCTTAACTCTCCTAGCCACCTCCTTTACAGCCGTATACAGCCTCCGAGTTGTATTTTTTGTATCAATAGGTTTCCCTCGTTTTACCTCAACAGCCCCCATCAATGAAAATAACCCCTTTGTTATCAATCCTTTAAAACGACTCGCTTGAGGAAGTATCATTGCAGGATTATTAATTACTACAAATTTTATCCCTACCAAAACACCTATCATAACCATGTCTCCCTTACTTAAACTCAGCGCCCTTTTGGTAACTATCTTAGGACTATTAATTGCCCTAGAATTAGCCTCACTTACATCAAAGACTTTTAAAATTACACCAAACCTCACTATGCATAACTTTTCAAATATGCTTGGCTTTTTCCCTGCCGTTGTACATCGCCTGGCCCCTAAACTAAATTTAATTCTTGGACAAAAAATTGCTACACAAATGGTAGACCAGAACTGATTTGAAAAAATTGGACCTAAAGGAGTCTCCTCTGCCAATATTCCACTAATCACAACTACTAGCGACATACAAAAAGGCATAATTAAAACCTACCTTACACTATTTTTCCTTACACTCACCCTCGCTTTATTTATCAATTTTATTTAGATAGCCCGCACAGCCCCACGACTTAACCCACGAGTTAGCTCCAACACTACAAAAAGTGTTAATAATAAAACCCAAGCACACAAAACCAACAACCCCCCGCCAGAAGAATATATTATTGATACACCACTTGTATCGCCTCGAAGAGGTATTAGCTCTTTTAATTCATCCATAGCAACCCAGCAAGATTCATATCACCCCCCTCAAAAACACCAAACCATTACCATCACCCCTAAAACATAAAATAAGACATATACTAATACAGAGCGGTCTCCTCATGCCTCCGGAAAAGGCTCCGCAGCCAAAGCTGCAGAATAAGCAAATACAACCAGCATACCTCCTAAATAAATTAAAAATAAAACCAAGGATAAAAAAGAACCCCCATAGCCAATTAAAACACCACACCCTGCACCCGCTGCAATAACCAACCCCAATGCAGCAAAATAAGGGGCAGGGTTAGATGCAACTGCTACCAACCCTAATACCAGCCCCAAAAGAAATAAAGAGACAATATAAGTCATAATTCCTACTTGGACTCTAACCAAAACTAATGACTTGAAAAACCACCGTTGTAAATTCAACTATAAGAACTCATGACCAGCCTCCGAAAAACCCACCCTATCCTTAAAATTGTCAATGATGCACTAATTGACCTCCCTGCCCCTGCAAACATTTCTGTATGATGAAATTTCGGCTCCCTATTAGGACTATGTTTAATTACCCAAATTCTAACAGGCTTATTCCTAGCCATACACTATACTTCCGACATTTCAACAGCCTTCTCCTCAGTATGCCATATCTGCCGAGATGTTAACTATGGCTGACTCATCCGAAATGTCCACGCCAACGGTGCCTCTCTATTTTTCATTTGTATTTATCTACATATTGCCCGAGGCCTATACTACGGCTCTTACCTCTATAAAGAAACCTGGAATATTGGAGTAATTCTATTTCTTCTAACCATAATAACTGCCTTTGTAGGTTATGTACTTCCATGAGGTCAAATATCTTTCTGAGGGGCCACCGTAATCACTAATCTTTTATCAGCTGTGCCCTACGTGGGCGGTTCCCTTGTTCAGTGAATCTGAGGGGGCTTCTCCGTAGATAATGCAACCTTAACCCGATTTTTCGCATTTCACTTTTTATTTCCATTCGTTATTGCAGCTGCTACAGTTCTTCACTTATTATTTCTTCACGAAACAGGTTCAAATAACCCCATAGGAATTAACTCCGACGCAGACAAAATCCCCTTCCACCCCTATTTTTCATATAAAGACTTATTAGGATTCGTGTTAATATTACTTGGACTTGCATTTCTAGCCCTTTTCACCCCAAACCTCTTAGGAGACCCAGATAACTTTATTCCTGCTAATCCATTAGTAACACCCCCACATATTAAACCAGAATGGTATTTCCTCTTTGCCTACGCAATTTTACGATCCATCCCTAATAAACTAGGTGGTGTACTAGCCCTTCTATTTTCTATCTTAATCCTAATACTCGTCCCCATTCTTCACACCTCAAAACAACGTGGACTTACTTTTCGCCCCCTAACACAATTATTATTTTGAGCGTTGGTAGCCGACATACTAATTCTAACCTGAATTGGAGGCATGCCCGTCGAACACCCCTTTATTATTATTGGCCAAGTCACATCCGTCATCTACTTTCTCATTTTTCTACTCCTCACCCCCCTGGCCGGCTGACTAGAAAATAAGGCCCTTGAATAAGTAGCCCTAGAAGCTCATCGTTAGAGCGCCGGTTTTGTAATCCGGAAGCTGGAGGTTAAAATCCTCCCTAGTGCTCAGAGGAAAGAGATTTTAACTCTCACCCTTAACTCCCAAAGCTAAGATTCTAAAATTTAACTACCCTCTGACGCCGAAAAAATTAACATGTACCGCACTTTAAGTATATTTACTATAACTTAAAACACCCTATGTAAGATTAATTTATCTATGTATTATCAACATAAATTGAATTTACCCCCTCATACAACAGCATCTCCCCAAGAAGACATAAAGCAAAACACGTGATAATAACCAATTAGGAAGCCCTACCGATGAGAAATTGAAAAATCTAATAAAAAATCCATTTCCCACGTGCTCTCTCACAAACCCAACATCCATACAGTTTAGTGTTACTTAATGTAGTAAGAACCGACCAACAAAGCCACTAGTGTAAAGATATTAATGATAATCACGAACAACTATTGTAGAGTTTCTATTAGTGAACTATTACTTGCATTTGGCTCCTTTTTCAAGGGCAATCCTTAAGAAATCACCAACTGAANGCCGAATGTTATGCTCTGGTTAATGGTGTTAACCATGTATTCTTTACCCACCAAGCCGGGCGTTCTCTTATATGCATTTGGTTCTCTTTTTTCTTCTCCCTTCGACAACATCCCCAGTGCCCATAAGAAAACTAATAAGGTCTGGACTAGATCTTGTTTTCCAGTGGACCAATGTATAATTATTTAAAGATTTATCTAATAAGAATCACATAATTAGATATCAAGTGCATAAGCTCCTTTAGATGCCCTGGGTCTGCCTTGGTTATTTGGCGACTAAACCCCCCTACCCCCCTACGCTGAATGACACTATTAATAAACTGTTAAACCCCAAAACCAGGAGCACCATTAGCGTTTTATACTATTTTTTAAAAAAGTTATACTTTAATTGCTTAAACAAACCCTACGACCTTTAAAAGATGAAAGTTGCCCTAACTAAGCCAACAACAGGGATTAACTAACTGTTACAGCATTAAACAATTTTATACTAACTAATATTTATATATATAGTATTATATTATATTTTTAGATTAAAA